CCTTTTTATTTTATTCTTAAATTTATTATTTCTTATTCACTGGTTTGTATATATATTTTTTTTTCAAAGGGGACAATAAAAAAGCACATTATTTTAAACCTAAATAGAAATGTTTTCGAATTAGTATAATCCTTCATAAATCTTTGAAAAGAAATAGATATTCAATATTCAAATAAAAAATTAGAAGTGATTAAAAAATATTACTAAGTTACTGTCAAAAAAAATTATTTGTCTATTTTTATTACTACTAAATAAAATTTTAGTGTGATTTTATGCAGATACAGAAAAAGTGAATTATAATTCTGTATTACAATAATTTATATACATATATTAAGAATAGAACAAAGATTTACACGAAAAAAAACAAATACTTAAATATTAATTATATAATAGAAAAAACTTTACCTAAAACACAGTTATTTTAATTTGATTATTTAGGATTGGTAAGGAATAGATTTTCATCATGGAATTTAGTGATTGTCTTCCAGTACACTAAGTGAGCTTTTTTATTTATATTTGTAAGAACAATTACTATAAAGCGATCTTTTACATATGATGTGAAGAAATCTTATAATTTTTTTGATAATCTAATCTATCAGTATAGATTACTTAAATGAGTACTCTCGTACGGATTTCAAACGTTAAAAAAAAAGTAAAAAAAAACAGTTGGATTTTAAACTTTTGAATGTCTTTTTTATTTTGAAAATAATATATAATAAAATTTGAAAGAAAAAAAACTCGATATCGATATGGAGTACGACAGAATAGAATAATAAATGTAGAATAGAATAATAAATGTCTTTGACATCCAATTATACCACTGAAATTTTTTTTTCATTTTTGAATGGCAGTTCCAAAAAAACGTACTTCTATCTCGAAAAAGCGTATTCGTAAAAACATTTGGAAAAGGAAGGGATATTGGACATCGTTGAAAGCTTTTTCATTAGGGAAATCACTTTCTACAGGTAATTCAAAAAGTTTTTTTGTACAGCAAAATAAATAAAAAACACTATAATAATTTAGAATTAGCTTAACTAAAAAACCAATTAAAAAAAAAACATATAAAACAAAATAGGAACCAAAAGAAGAAAAAAAGACAATATATAGATAAAAAAGGTTCACATTTTTTTAGTTCCAAAAAGGGGATTCGTATGTTCCCCATCACTACCACCACTACCTTGATACAATAATAAATAAGATACAATAATAAATAAAGATCTTTTATTTCCTCTTAATGAGGAAATAAAAGATCTTTAAATTAATTACTTTAAGTGATCAAAAAATCTTATGTTTGTACAATATAAAAATATACATAAAAAATATTTTGATAATTTTTTTCTCTTGAGCAATTAAGCAAATCTTATTTGATTTAAAATTTCTAAGGGTTTTGAAGAAGTTTTTCTTTTTCGAAAAAGCTTTTTTTATCATATAAACGAAAAAAAATGATAAAGAGCATTTAGAATTTTGTCTTTGGGTTGAAGTTCCAACTACTTTAATTTAGTTACATTTTTCAATGATTGTATTCTAGAAAAAATAGAAAGGACAAAAAGTGAATTTAAATAATTTTAAATAACTTAGATAAAAAAAAAGATCTTAATTGAATTAAAACCCCAATACCTATTTCAAAAAGTTTTAATTGATTTAATCAATTGGAAATTTGAATCAATTGGCTTCTTTATTTCAATTTTAATCTCGACGATTGAATCAAAACTTGTTAATATTGTTTTGAACAAGTTGCCGCTATGGTGAAATTGGTAGACACGCTGCTCTTAGGAAGCAGTGCTAGAGCATCTCGGTTCGAGTCCGAGTAGCGGCATAAGATCTTCTAAAAGAGATATTATAAGTTTTATAATCAAAATAATACCCAACTTTTTTTCTAAAATCGGGTAAAACCGAGTATTAATTTATTAATTTTTAACAAATTTTTTATGATTTTTTCAATTTTAGAGCATATATTAACTCATATATCTTTTTCGGTCGTTTCAATTGTACTGACAATTTTTTTTTTAACTTTATTAGTTAATTTAGATGAAATCATAGGATTTTTTGATTCATCAGATAAAGGAATCATAATTACGTTTTTTGGTATAACAGGATTATTATTCACTCGTTGGATTTATTCAGGACATTTTCCATTAAGTAATTTATATGAATCATTAATTTTTCTTTCGTGGTCTTTTTCAATTATTCATATGGTTTCCTATTTTAATAAAAAACAACAAAATCACTTAAACGCAATAACTGCGCCAAGTGCTATTTTTATTCAGGGTTTTGCTACTTCAGGTCTTTTAAACAAAATGCCTCAGTCTGCAATATTAGTACCAGCTCTCCAGTCCCAGTGGTTAATGATGCACGTAAGTATGATGATATTAGGCTATGGCGCTCTGTTATGCGGATCATTATTATCAATAGCTCTTCTAGTTATTACATTTCGCAAAGTCGGACCTACTTTTTGGAAAAAGAATATAAAAAAAAAATTTTTATTAAATGAATTATTTTCTTTTGATGTACTTTACTACATAAATGAAAGAAATTCTATTTTACTACAACAAAACATTAATTTTAGTTTTTCTAGAAATTATTATAGGTATCAACTGATTCAACAATTAGATTTTTGGAGTTTTCGTATTATTAGTCTTGGATTTATCTTTTTAACCGTCGGCATTCTTTCAGGAGCTGTCTGGGCTAATGAGACATGGGGTTCATATTGGAACTGGGACCCAAAAGAAACTTGGGCATTTATTACTTGGACGATATTTGCAATTTATTTACATATTAAAACAAATAGGAATGTTAGGGGTATAAATTCTGCAATTGTGGCTTCGATAGGTTTTCTTTTAATTTGGATATGCTATTTTGGCGTCAATCTGTTAGGAATAGGGTTACATAGTTATGGTTCATTTACATCGAATTAAAGTAACAAACAAAAAGGAATCCAAATCTAAATAAAAAAAAGCATCTATATCTAACTTCATATCAGTTAATAAATCTCATTTAGTTTTAGTAGTAAATCATCAAGAACCTTTTGAATCAAGTAGTACAATGATTCAAAAGGTTCTCACAATACAAATACCAAAGACTTCTGATTACAATTTACTTTAATGCTTTTTTTTTTTTTTGTTGCCTGAAAACTATCCATAAAAATAATTAGATAAAATGGATTCGACCTTGTCACTTGCTAATGAGAGCACAAAATCAGGATAAATCCCAATACCAATTATGGGTAGAAGAATAGAGATTGAAAGAAATAACTCTCGGGGTCCAGAATCAAAAAAAGAAAAGTTTTTGACATTAATTAACTTGTATCCATAGAACATTTGGCGTGACATAGATAATAAATATATAGGAGTTAATATCATTCCAATTGCCATTACAAAAATAATTAAAATTTTGAAAATTAAGAAATATTTTTGGCTGGTAATTATTCCAAAAAAAACAATTAATTCTGCAATAAAACCACTCATGCCCGGCAATGCAAGGGAAGCCATCGATAAGATAGTGAACATTGTAAATATTTTTGGAATGGAGATAGCCATTCCACCCATTTCATCAAGATAAACAAGCCTAATTCTATCATAACTCGTTCCTGCCAAGAAAAAAAGTGCAGCGCCAATAAACCCATGAGAAATTATTTGTAAAATAGCTCCATTAAGTCCAGGATCCGTTATAGAACTAATACCTATAATTATAAAACCCATATGAGATACAGAAGAATAGGCTATTCTCTTTTTTAAATTCCGTTGACCGGGAGATGTTGAAGCTGCATAAATTATTTGGATTGTACCGACTACCATCAACCAAGGAGAAAACATAGAATGAGCGTGGGGTAATAATTCCATATTGATTCGAACCAACCCATATGCTCCCATTTTTAATAAGATTCCAGCGAGAAGCATACAGGTACTGTAATGTGCCTCACCGTGGGTGTCAGGTAACCAAGTATGTAAAGGTATAATCGGTGATTTGACGGCAAAAGCAATAAGAAATCCAATATAAAAAAGTATTTCGAGTGTAACAGGATAGGATTGATTAGCTAAGAGTTCTAAATTTAATGTTGGTTCGTTCGAACCATATAAACTTATACCTAAAACTCCTATTAATAAAAAAATAGAACTTCCTGCCGTGTACAAAATAAATTTTGTAGCTGAATACAGACGTTTCTTTCCACCCCACATGGCTAAAAGTAGATAAACGGGAATTAATTCTAATTCCCACATGATGAAAAAAAGTAGAAGATCCCGAGAAGAAAATGATCCTATTTGACCGCTGTACATTGCTAACATCAGGAAATGAAATAATCGGGAATCCCGAGTAACTGGAAAAGCCGCTAAAGTGGCTAAAGTAGTAATAAATCCCGTCAGTAAAATCGTTCCTATAGAAAGTCCATCTATTCCCATTCTCCAGTAAAAATCAAAAAAATTGATCCATTTATAATCTTCGGACAGTTGAATTAATGGATCGTCCATTTTAAAATTATAACAAAAAGCGTAGGTCGTTAGAAGAAGTTCTAAGATACAGATGCATATAGTATACCATTTATTGACTTTATTTCCCCTATGCGGGAGAAATAACATTAATGAACCAGCAGATATTGGAAAAACAACAATTATTGTTAACCAAGGAAAATCATTCGTGGTAAAGACAAGATACACCAGGTCCAAAGAACGCGTACTCAAAAAAAATATATAAATAACAAAATATAATTTAACTTTTTTGAGTACGAGTACTTGTCAATAAAAAAAAATAAAATGTATTCCAAATTTATTCAAATGAGGTTTTCGGTAACGTATCAATAAGCTAGACCCATACTTCGAGTTGTTTCATGCCATAAATAAACTCGAACGCTCAAAAAATCCGTTGGACAGGCGGATTCACATCTCTTACAACCAACACAGTCCTCGGTTCTTGGAGCAGAAGCTATTTGCTTAGCTTTACATCCATCCCAAGGTATCATTTCTAATACGTCTGTAGGGCATGCTCGGACACATTGAGTACATCCTATACAGGTATCATAAATTTTTACTGAATGTGACATAGGATCGATAGTTTTTTGAATGTCATAAATTTTCAATCTAGTAAACTTCTAACTGAATGATATATTCAAATACTAGATGAAGCAATGATTTCCTTTAATAGAATTTTTGTAATGAATTCTGACTCAATTGATAAAAAAAAGGGCTAAAATACTTTGATTTCTTAGATTTTTACAAATATAATTCTAGTAGGTCATAACCTATCCTATATGCAAATTTTAATCTATAATTTTTTTATTTATGTTACTTATTTAATAAGGTCGATTGGTTTATGCGAGTTGATTTTCTGTTACGATAAATTGACGAGACTATAGCTAATCCAATAGCTGCTTCAGCGGCTGCAATTGCTATAACAAAAATGCAGAAAATATCCCCCTTTAGTTGAGAATTATCAAAAAAATCAGAAAATGTTACGAAATTCATATTAACTGCATTGAGTATAAGTTCAAGACACATAAGAGCCCTAACCATATTTCGACTCGTGATCAATCCATAAAGACCAATCAAAAATAAATAGGCACTCAAAACAAGTACATGTTCGAGTATCATTCAGCAACTCCTTATCAATTTTGATTCATTTCAATATGAAAAATACTTCACCGGATTCCATCAACTAGAATATAACAAAAAAGTACGAATAAAAACAATATGAGGTAAAAAATTTTCAAATATATATCAAATATCAAAATTGATCCTTAAAATATGAAATAGTATTCAATCTAATTTAATTGAATGGACGGAAAAAATCCTAACATACACAAAGTTTTCTTTGGTCTTTACTAAATTAGAACATTTTTTATTGACGGGCCACAGAAATTGCACCTATCAAAGCAACTAAAAGAATTATTGAAATGAGTTCAAATGGCAGAAAAAAATCGGTTGATAAATGAATTCCTATTTGTTGACTATTACTTATTAAATCTTGCTCTAGAATTTGGTTTAATTTTGTAGTCCAAATAACCCCGTACCATGACGTATCGAGAATAGTCGACATTAATAAAAAAAGAATAGTTGTACAAACCAACGAAGTAATCCCATTCCCAACGGTCCACAGGTTGAAATCGGTGGAATATTCTGAATCATTCATGAACATCACAGCAAATATGATTAAAACATTTATGGCCCCCACATAAATAAGGAGTTGTGCAGCAGCTACAAAATGGGAATTTGATAGAATGTACAATAAAGATATACAAACAAGAACAAATCCTAAGGAAAAGGCTGAAAATATTGGGTTGGGAAGTAATACCACTCCCAGACCTCCTACTAGAAGACCGGATCCCAGAAAAACTAAAAGAAAATCATGTATTGGTCCAGGCAAATCCATTATATTATTAAAATAAGAAAAAAATCGAAATCCTTTTCATGACCTTATTAATTTAACCAGGAAATTAGTTTTTAATATGTTTCTAATAGAGTGAAATTTTAATCTAATGGATATTAATTGATGTAGATACAATTATTAGACAGTTTCTCTTTTTTTATTCTAAAGTGTATTTTCAACCTATCTATTTCAAGAAAGTAATTACGAATATATTATATTAAAAGAATGCGCCTTAATACTTACTATTATTATATAAATACAAGTTTTTAATTAAATTCTTTATATAAAATATAAATAAAACTCGAACACTTTTGAATTCTTTTTTTTTTTATCAAATTAAAGGGTTTACCCCTTTTTTTGTTTGAGGTGAATTCAAAATTGTTCGAACAGTGTAATCGTCAATTACTGACATTGGTAAACGACCCAAAGCTATTTGATTATAATTCAATTCGTGACGATCATAAGTGGAAAATTCATATTCTTCAGTCATTGACAAACAATTTGTTGGACAATACTCAACACAATTACCACAAAATATACAAATTCCAAAATCAATACTGTAATTAAGCAATCGTTTTTTTCTAATATTAGTTTCCAATTTCCAATCAACAACAGGCAAATCTATAGGACATACTCGAACACATACTTCACAAGCAATGCATTTATCAAATTCAAAATGGATTCGCCCGCGAAAACGTTCTGATGTTATTAATTTTTCATAGGGATATTGAATAGTTACAGGTAAACGATTTGTGTGGGATAAGGTAATCATGAAACCTTGACCAATATACCTTGCAGCTCGTAGGGTTTGTTGACCATAATTCATGAACCCGGTTATCATAGGAAGCATATTGCAATTATCTCTGAATAATTTTATCTTTGTTTCTTTCTCTTGTTTAAAACAAATAATGAATTATATTGGATTCGTTTTCAATTTAGAGTGAAAAGAGTTGGAAAGAAGTTGTTAATAATAGATTACCAAGGGAAATAGGTAAAAGAAATTTCCACCCAAGATTTAATAGTTGATCCATTCTTAGCCTAGGTAAAGTCCATCTTGTTGCGATAGAAATGAACAAGAACAAATAAGTTTTAGCTAATGTAATAAAGATACCAATTGTTGTTCCAAAAATTTGATCCCTTTGAAATAGCTCCAGAATAGATATATACGGAATAGAAAAATTCCAACCGCCTAAGTATAGAACTGTTACAAATAATGAGGAAATTAATAGATTTAGATAAGAAGCAACGTAAAATAAACCAAATTTGATACCTGAATATTCAGTTTGATAACCTGCTATTAACTCTTCTTCCGCTTCTGGTAAATCAAATGGTAACCTCTCGCATTCTGCTAGGGAAGAAATTAGAAAAATGATAAAACCTATAGGTTGACGCCACAAATTCCATCCCCAAAAACCATATTTTGATTGTGCCTCAACTATATCAACTGTACTTAAACTGTTAGATAATCCTAGTCGGCGATAACATTACTATTTTCACCGCTATTACAGAACCGTACATGAGGTCTTCGCCTCATACGGCTCCTCTGGGGCCGTAAATAAATCTAAGGACCTGATTAGTCTCATTTAGATGGATATGATGTGTTCTAAAATGGATTAAATATATCTGGGGTCCCGAATTATACCAATGGAATTCTGTCTGCTCAAATTCTAAGAATCAAAAAAGCGCTTCGGAATTCATCTCATCCTTTACAAATTTGAATTTCTATTTGTTGAGTAATAACTTAACCCTTTAATAAAATACTCCTTGTAAAAATAAAAAAAAAGTATTTAAGCCCATCGTGGTTTTCGATTACGAAAAATAATTAGACCTCCTATTAGTTTCTTATTCATGACAGAAATTCTATTTTATTTTCGAAATATATGAAAAAAAAGATCCTTGTTTCGTTCCTAATTCTTCTTTCTTTTTTAGAAAAAAAGTTGGTGGACTTATAAAAAATAAAGGATTATTTCGTTTCTGATAGTCATTGCATTTGTCGGTGGATAGGAGCATACTCTGAATCGGAATCTTGGGGAGTACTGTCTGATCATTTCTACTAATTTCAAGCCCCAATTAACCTTCTTTTTTTTTATCTTATGTTATGCATAAATATCCTTTTCAATTTGGTTAATCTCTATTACAAATTCTTTGTGTATTTTGGTGTTTCTAACCATCCACTCACTTTTACCTAATTGCCGCTCACTTTGTAATACATGTATGTTAATCTATATAACTGATAGTGAAAACGTCATCCGGTTAATATATTTAACCCGCTTCAAGCCAGGAGGACTAATCAACCAACCTTGGGGTAAAGTGATTCTTACACTTATGTTTATTTCCGGTTAACCTTTGTACATAGGAAATGAGACTCAATTTTTCTTTTTACTGCAAATTTCTAAGCAGTTTTTTTCACTCATATATAACTATCAAATTCCTTTTATTAAGATTAATTCGAAAGATAACTATATCTATTCCGTTGTTTAACTCATTCGTCTAGAAGAAACGGAATAGTACAAATAAACGTTTATGTTTCAACGAATCGCACGTAGAGATATTGATAAAACACATAGAGTTAATGGTATTTCATAACTAATCGATTGGGCAGCAGCTCGCAGACCACCTAAAAAAGAATATTTATTATTTGATCCATATCCTGACATAAGAAGTCCAATAGGAGCAATACTTGAGATGGCAATCCATAAAAAAAGACCGATATTTAGATCCGCTAAAATAAGGTGATTGCTAAAGGGAATTACTGAATAACTTAGTAAAATTGAGATAACTGCTATAGATGGTCCAATACTAAATAAAGGAGTATTTCCTCTAGATGGACGAAGATTTTCTTTGAAAAGTAGTTTTATCCCATCGGCTAGAGCTTGAAGAATTCCCAACGGGCCTGCGTATTCAGGTCCAATACGTTGTTGTATCCCTGCAGATATTTCTCTTTCTAACCACACAATTACTAGTACACCTGTTATGATTCCCAATACAAGAAAAAATATAGGGACAAATATCCATATGAGTCCATAGACCTCTTTTAAAGATTCCAATTTAACAAAAGAATTTATAGTTTGGACTGCTGTTGCATAAATTATCATTTTAACGATCAACTTCTCCCATAATTATATCTATGCTACCGAGTATCGTCATAATATCAGCCAATTTCATTCTTTTAACTAGTTCAGGAAGAATTTGCAAATTAATAAAACCCGGTGGTCGGATTTTCCATCTCCAAGGAAAACCGCTTTGATCTCCTATGAGAAAAATTCCCAACTCCCCTTTTGGAGCTTCAACTCTTACATAAAGTTCTTGTTTCGATAATTCAAAAGTAGGAGAAGGTTTTTTACTAATGAATCGATATTCAAAATCATTCCATTCTGGATTCCTTTTTCTATCAAAGCCCCTGCTTTCTAAATTCTCATAGGGACCCCCTGGAAGTCCTTCCAGAGCCTGTTGAATAATTTTTATGGATTCTGTCATTTCGCTAAGTCGTACTAAATAACGAGCTAATGAATCTCCTTGTTTTTGCCACTGAATTTCCCATTCAAATTCATCGTAAGACTCATAACGATCAACTTTACGAAGATCCCATGGTATTCCGGATGCGCGTAGCATTGGTCCGGATAAACCCCAATTTATTGCTTCTTCCCCACCAATAATCCCAACGCCTTCAACCCGTTCTAAAAAAATAGGATTTCGTGTAATGAGTTTTTGATATTCAACAACCTCTGTTAAAAAATAATCACAAAAATCCAAGCATTTATCTATCCAACCATAAGGTAAATCAGCTGCTATTCCTCCAATACGAAAAAAATTATGCATCATTCTCATACCGGTGGCAGCTTCGAAGAGATCATATACAAATTCTCGTTCTCTGAAAATATAGAAAAAGGGAGTCTGTGCACCAATATCTGCCATAAAAGGGCCGAGCCATAACAGATGAGAAGCTATACGACTCAATTCCAGCATAATTACTCTGATATAGCTGGCCCTTTTAGGAACTTGAATATTTCCCAACTGTTCTGGTCCATTTACTGTTATTGCTTCTGTAAACATAGTAGCTAAATAATCCCATCGCGTTACATAAGGTAAATATTGTATAATTGCTCGGTTTTCTGCAATTTTTTCCATTCCTCTGTGTAAATAACCTAATATGGGTTCACAGTCAACAACATCTTCACCATCTAGAGTAACAATTAAGCGAAGAACACCATGCATGGATGGGTGGTGAGGTCCCATATTGACTATCATAAGATCTTTTCCTGTAACTGGTCTCTTCATAAGTTTTTCCTTGATTCGTTCTGGCATGAATTAGATTACTGAATAAAGAAGTTTATCAAAAAATTCAAGATCTAAAAAATTCACTAATTCACAATTTTTGAATTTAACGAGTTTTTAATTCCCGAATATTCAACTGATTAATTAATTCTTTATAACGTACTCTATTTTTTTTTGACAAATAAGCCAGCAGTCGTTGACGTTTTCCCAGAATTTTTCGTAGACCCCTCTGAGATAAAAAATCTTTTCTGTGCAATTCCAAATGTGAAGTAAGTCTTCGTATCTTATTAGTGAAACTAAATACTTGAAATTCAACAGATCCCCTGCTTTCTTCTTTTTGTTCGTCAAATGAAATGAATGTATTTTTTATCATAAAAAGAAATCCTTCCCCTTTTAATATGAATTGAAAGATATTAATTTTACTGATCAGTAATAATAATGGTAGTTTTTTTGTACAAGTTTATTCTTAAAAATCTAAATTTAGATCTCAAAAAGGAGGATTCTATTAATTTATTTATGGATCCGCTCTAATTGGTATTTATGTGATTGATTAAATAAATCTCATGTATAAAGATTTAATTTAAAACAATCCCTCATATTTGTGCATATAGTTATTTTCATATACCGTAACTTATTATATATAGTAACAAAGTATCTATCATTAATGAATTGGAAATCGCGTATACATGCGTATTCTTATCATACTGAAATTCGTTCCGTTAGTAGTATTAAACCAATAGCGATTCATACAAGCTAAATCTTCTAATCTAAATTTGGGCCAAAGAAAGGATTTTAAATTAATTAGGTTATTTTTCTCCTTATTAAGATCTTTCTTTTTATGCAAAACTGTGGTCAAGTTTTGAATATTCTTATCAAATCTTGAATTTCTATCCCTTGCAGTTTTTTTTTTTAAGTTGAAACAAATTAGAATGCGAAATTCTCTACGTCGTTTAGGGGATAGAATATTTTCAGGGACAAAGAAATCATAATGCTTTTTTTTTCTATTTACAGTTTTGTTTTGATATTTTGTCTTGGATTTTTCAAAAATTTTTTTATCAATATAGCTTTTTTTTTTGTATCTTTTACTTATTTTGTGTTTATTTTTATGAACCAATGGAATACCTATGGTTCTATATATAATAAGTTGTCCGTCGTTTTGTACAGACAAACGGACAGGTTCAATAATCAATATTCCCTTTTTCATTAATTTTGCAAAAGTGAAATTTTTCTCAATCATTAGAATGTCTAGGCTCATCTCTCCTCGTTCAATCGACGATATCGCTATTTCGGTTGGATTGTTTAGTCTAACCAAGAGACAGTATACTTTTACATTATTGAGAATTTTTTGATTAAAAAAACAATTCCATCGTAATTGAAAACGCGAATATCTTGTGAGAAATAAATCAAGTTCCGCTTCTGTATTGCTTTTGTATTGTTTTTTATTTTGACGTTTTTTTATCATTGATTCGGCAAAATTTTCTTCAATATTTTTTTCTTGGTTTAATAGAGCCGATTCGGGATTTCTTTTTTTTTCTTTATCTGATTCAAGCTCGAATTGACCGGCCGATTCTTTTTCTTCTTTATTCAGATTATAAAATCGAAGGGATTTTTTTTCATTTGATGGTATAAAACCTTTTTTCTTTCGAGTGATCTTTTTATTAACATTTATGTTTTCATTAAAATTTAAAAGAAGTAATTTGATTGGGATGACCCACGGTTTTATTTTATATGTACTAGAAAATAAGAAAAATTCCGGAAAGAAAAAAAATTCAAAATTTGTTATACGATGATTTAGTATTTCTTCATTCATTCCCATCCAATCAAAAAAGTTTCTTTTTTTATTAGCAAGATCCGTCTTAGTTATTTTATCAATTCTTTGATAATTCTGAACTTTAGTATTAATATATTTTTTTTTACTCTTGGTATTAACCCAGGGTTCAATATTTACTTTTTTTGTAAACCAAAAGTTAAGAATTCTCCAATCCACATATTTTCGATGCCAAATTTGCCTCATACCCCGAATATTATATTTTTCTAGACAAGAAGAGACTAAACAATTATCTAGGGCAATGCCTACATACATGTCAAAAAAATTTTCTGTAGGATGAATAGATTTATAGCAAAAAATATTATATATATAATCTTTTTTTAAATTATGTTTTGGATTTAATACTGAGTCGGCCTCAAAAAAATTTTGTTTTTTGTAATTATCAAATTTCTGTTTTTCATATGAATCCTCTTTGGTTAAACTTGGGTTTAGAACTAGAGAATCTTTATTTATTTTCTTTTTCCAATTTTGGGTTACTAATCTAGCCCATGCAATCTGGGGTAAATTGTATTGATAATGACTTCGTAACCAGTTTTTCCATTCATTTACTTCGGAATTCAAAAAGGTTTTATTTTTCAATTCATAATGAAAGATTCCTTGTTCTTGAAAAAAACTCTTTATTTTATTCTTAACAAAAAAGGATGTTATGCATATGTTATATTCAAGAACATCCTTTAATTTCGAAACGTTACTAACTTTTATTTGGGATAATTTGTAAAATACATATGCTTGGGATAAAGAGCAGAGGTCATAACTCATTTTTTTTTTATTCGATATTAAATTTTTTATAGTCGAAATAAAATAAATAGTATTTTTTTTTTTTTCTCCTTTTTCTTCATTCTTGTAAATAGATTTATCAAGAATTGTTTTTATTGATTCAAAAAAAAGTTGTGTAGTAATTTTTGGAATATTAATGATACCTAGAAAAATAGCTATAGATAGTTGTTCGATGCAAAATTTAAAAAAAAATATGAATTTACGAATTAATCGGGTATTTTTTCTTTTGAATGCCTGCCAAATTTTTTTTGATGACTCAATTATTTTAGAATCATAACGCAGTTTGGTACAATTATTAGTTAAGTTTTGTTTTTCTTTTGAAATTTCTTCTATTTGATTTTTGATTGTCTTTATTCTATCAATCAAATTTGTAATTTTGTTTTCGCTAAGTGAAGAATTTGTCCACTCCATGGATTTATTTTGAACAGATAGTTCATGAATAATCTGATTACTTATTATTGAATCTTTTTTAGTTTCATTTAATTCATATATTTCTCTCGGGCCAAATAATGCAATTAGATTTCGTTTTGAAAGGTCTTTTATCTTTCCTTTTATAAAAATCAAGTTTTTGAGAATCCAGTTTTTTATTTCGTTTGCGACTTTTAGGAAAATTGTTGCTCTTTCTTTGAAAATCCTTAAAACCACCAAAGACTTCGTTTTGAGTTTTTTTATTCTTTTTTTAAATTCTTTAGAAATAGGTTCAAAAAAAGAAGGCTTTCTTTGGGCAGAACCAAATGGTAGTTCGGTTTCCATTCCCCAAACTGTTAAGAAACAAAAATCATTTTTTTCTCCTTTGTCTTTTGTTTTTTTTAGTCGAGCCTTCTGAGATGCTTGAAATTTAGATTTATGCCAGGGTTTAAGATAAAAAGGAAATAGGATTTTTATCTGAATACCATCCGTTAACCAGTTTCTTGGAAATTCTGTTTCGGATAGTTGAACCCCATTATAAGTGCATTTAACATGCATTTCACGTTTCCAATCCTTTAAATCCTCGGACCACTCGGGAAATTGAAATAATAACATCCGGATGCTATTTTTAATTAGTATCAATAAAGGTAATATAATATATTTTCTAAGAATCGATTGAGTTACTAAGAGAGAACCTCTTATTATTTGAGCAAATAGGAAGCTATCCCAAGTTTCTGCAATTTCTATCCGTCTTTTTTCTTCTATTTTTGATTGTTCTTCTTCTTTTTTATCAAAAATTTTTTTTTTCGTTTGAGATATGAAATTTTTAAGAATTTTTTTTTTTAGTCCCCATATATCAAACGAAAAAAAAAAAAGCTTATCTATTCTATCAAAAAAAAAGGGGGAATGGACTTTTGCTTGAAAAAATTCCCAAATAACTGTTTTACGCCTTTGGGAACGCATGGATCCTTTAATTATCTCTCGACGAAAATCAGATTGTTGTGAATAACGGATCAAAGCCATTTCATCTTTTTGATCAGAATTTTGATTCTCTTTGAGATTAGTATAAATCTCGTCATGTGGCTCTTTATCAGTAAAAACCACTACACGTTTTGCTTTTCTTGAACGAATTCCAGGCTCCATTGGTACATTTTCTTCATTTTCGCCTTCCAATTCTTCCAACTCACTTATTAATTTGTATGACCATCGAGGAACTTTTTTATTGATTTCATGGAAATCAATAAAATTTTTTATAAGCGTTTGGTCGTTGCTATCAGTTCTAACGATATCAAATAAAAATTTGAAAATTTTTATTTCTTCTTCTGAATTAAATTTTTCTTCTTGTTGGGGTTCTG